TGTTTGTTTGTTTGTTTGTTTGTTTGTTTGTTTGTTTGTTTGTTTGTTTGTTTGTTTGTTTGTTTGTTTGTTTGTTTGTTTGTTTGTTTGTTTGTTTGTTTGTTTGTTT